TAAATCTATTTAATCTAGATAAGAAAAAAAAGACAAGATAATTTCTAATATAATCTCTTAAAACAAAAAGGAAAAAGAGAAAATAATTTCTAACTACTGTTGCAGCAGCTACTGGTGTTTTCTTGATCTATCCAATTGGTCAAGGAAGCTTTTCGGATGAGACATTCATAAACTGCTCTACCGTAATTCTTAGCGGATAACCCCAATTTAGGTTTAATAGTACATTATATAAATATATAATAACAAATTACTAAAAAGATTAATACAAAAAAGAAAATATACGAAGAAATTCGTCCACCTCCCACATATTTAATAGCCTCCCCCATAAAAAAACTTGAAATACCAACTCCATTTGGAATTCCATCAATTACTTGTCTATCAAAAAAATAATTTAATTTAGCTAACTTTCTTACACTCGCAATTAAAGATACTTCAAAAAAAGCATCTATATAACCACGATTATATGACCAATCATATATGACATTGATTATTTTATCAGCAATAATTTTTTTAGGAACACTCTTTTCAAATAAATTAAATAAGTTCAAATTTTGTAAAGAAGAAAAAACAGGTTTATAGAAAAAAGACGCTGTAAATATTCCGAAAAAAGCTATACTCACCGAAAAAGTTGCATTTGTAAAAAATTCATACCAATCCACAGAATTCTTTGAATTTTGATGTAAAAGGTCTATAGACGGAATTAACAATTTGGATAATATATCCAAATCTATTCCTTCTTGGTTGAAAGAAATTCCAATGGCCCCAACGAAGAAAGTAAATAGTACTAATACAAGCATAGAAAATAGCATAGTATTGTCTGATTCATGAGGATAAAAACAAGGAATGTTTTTAGTACCAAAATAGGTACTATCAATAAAAAGACGTGTTATGCTTTTGACATTTCGATTTATTCGATGTGAATATGTCGTCTTCCGAAAAAAAGAAGTCCTTTCATTATTATTCATTGTTAATAAAGCTAATAAATGAATTTTCTTTTTTAATTTTTTTTTTCCTTCTTTCCCCCATAAAGATATTGAATAGAATGAACTATTTTTCTTTCCATTGAAATTTTTAAAATGAACGTTTAAATATCCTTCAAAAACAAGTAAATAGATTCGAAACATATAAAATGCAGTTAATCCTGCTGTGGAACAAGCTATTATTGCGAAAATTGGTGAATACAACCAACTATCATTAAGAATCTCGTCCTTGGACCAAAAACAGGCAAAAGGTGGAATACCACAAAGAGAAAGTGTACCCATTAAAAAAGCAGTTTTTGTAATTGGCGCATGTTTTGTTAAACCGCCCATAAGAACCATATTTTGACTTTTATCTGGAGAGTATCCAACAATTGCTTCCATTGAATGAATAATGGATCCAGATCCTAAAAACAACAATGCTTTTGAATAAGCATGAGTAATCAAATGAAATAAAGCAGCTCGATAAGAGCCCATACCTAAAGCTAACATCATATAACCCAATTGAGACATTGTAGAATAGGCCAAATTTTTCTTAATATCTTTTTGAGCAATAGCTAAAGTAGCTCCTAATACTACTGTTATTATACCTATCAAAGCTATTCCATTCATTATGGAGGGTATAACTATGAAAAGAGGAAGAAGTCGAGCTACAAGAAAAATTCCTGCTGCTACCATAGTAGCAGCATGTATAAGAGCGGAAATAGGAGTAGGCCCTTCCATAGCATCCGGTAACCATACATGAAGAGGGAATTGGGCAGATTTCGCAACTGAGCCGCAAAATAACAAGAGGGCGCACAAAGTAACAAAAAAAATATTAACCTCATTGTTATAAATCAAGTTATTGAATATTTGAAATAAATCCCGAAATTCCAAACTACCCGTTATCCAATAAAGACCTAAAATTCCTAATAATAAACCAAAATCCCCTACACGATTAGTTACAAACGCTTTTTGACAAGCATTTGCCGCAATAGGACGTGTGAACCAAAAACCTATTAATAGATAAGAACACATTCCAACCAATTCCCAAAAAATATAAACTTGTATCAAATTTGAACTAGTAACTAATCCCAACATTGAAGTATTAAAAAAACTCATATAAGTAAAAAATCTCAAATATCCTTGATCATGAGACATATAATTATCACTATAAATAAGAACCAGAATACCAACAGTAGTGATTAATATTGACATAATAGAAGTAAGTGAATCGATCAAGTAGCCAAACTCTAAAGAAAGATCATTATTTATAGTCCAAGACCATACATATTGATAGATGGAACTGTTCTTGATTTGATGAATAGACAGATCGATTGAAAAAATCATAACTATCGTTAACAATAAAATACTAGGAAAAGCCCACATACGGCGAAGATTTTTTGTTGCCGTGGGAAAAAGTAGAAGTCCTACCCCTATTAACATAGGAACTGGAAGCGGGGTGAAAGGTATGATCCATGAAGATTGATGTGTATATTCCATACAAAAAAAAAATAAAGAATAAAAAAGATTTTTATTTTTAATGAATTTTGTTTCTTATTCGTTTGTTTTATCTCTTTTGTAAAGGGTTCGGTTAATAAAAAAGTGGATATAGAAATAGAATTTTAGATTCTTAATTATTCTGAAACAAAATTCCTAGTGAAAAAATTATTATTATTTTTAGTAAAATTATTATTATTCTTTTTAGTATTATTATTCTTTTTAGTAATATTATTTTTTAGTAATATTAATTACTATTTATAATTACTATGTTAGTAAAAATTTATTTATTTATTAAGAAATAATAAATTACAATAATAAATTACTATTAATAAATAATAATAAATAAAAACGAAATTTGTAAAATAAATATTTTTATCTATAGAGTGAGGATAAATAATTACACCAAAACTAAGAACATTAATTTATTTTGATATGAATCAGAAAAAACAATTCATATGACATGACCCAATAAAATAATACTTTTTTTATTATTCAGAAACATTAGTTCAAAAAGAACTAATTGATTATTTTACATTACAATTACAATAAAAAGAAATCTATATCTATGTTTGGAAAAATTTGGAAAAGGTTTCTAATATTCAATGTTTTACTTTAGATAGAAAACAAAAATAAAGAGGGAATTCAGATAGATAAGACATATGGCTAATTAAAGAAGAATTTGTTTTCATTTACAGAAGAAATGTCTTTCACATCGAACTATAGCAATAAAAAAACTATCCTAGTTGGATGGCAGTTCCAAAAAAGCGCACTTCTATATCAAAAAAACGCATTCGTAAGAATTTTTGGAAAAAAAAGGGATATTGGACAGCATTGAAAGCCTTTTCATTAGCTCAATCTATTTTTACAGGGAACTCAAAAAGTTTTTTTGTAACAAAAAAATAATAATCTGAATTAGCTCGATTCAAAGAGTATTCTTTAATACAAATTTAATACTAATATAGAATATTGAATATATATTTATGAATATATATTTAGAATATATTATATATAATATATTCTAAATATATATAATCTAAAATTTTTTGAATGTAGTGGTAAATTTTAGATATTAGATATATAAATTAACTATTTTTCTTTCATTGAAAAAATGGAAATGCATTTATTTAGAGTCAGAAAATGAAATAACTAAAAAATGAGTTATAAACAACTACTTCGTATTGAAATCGAAACGTTCTATTTTTTTATATTTTTTTATATTTTTATTTATTAATAATAAATTATTCTAATTTAATAATAAATTAGAATAATTTAATAATAAATTAGAATAATGAATTACTATACTTATAGTTAATATAAATTGATTCTATATTAATTTATATATTTTATATATTTCTATATTAGAAAAAATCCAAATTTATTTATTAATTTTATTTTTTATTAATTTGATTTATTATAAGAAATCTTTATATAGATTTATATAGAATTATAATAGAATTCTTTAAATTCTTTAATGTCTAGTAAACAAATGTAATAAAGAAATATTGCACTTTAATTAATTCTTTCAATCTCGACGATTGACTAATAAATCGGTTATTATGATTTAGAGTAAGCCGCTATGGTGAAATTGGTAGACACGCTGCTCTTAGGAAGCAGTGCTAGAGCATCTCGGTTCGAGTCCGAGTGGCGGCATGGCATCCTATCCTATATTCTTAAATAAGAAGTCCTATAATGAATTCAATTCCCGATTTCTATTCCTAGTATTCATACCTTTTTTGTTTTTTTCATTATAGATATTTATTTTCATTTCATTATATATATGATATTTTCAACTTTAGAGCATATATTAACTCATATATCGTTTTCGGTCATATCAATTGTGATTTCAATTCATTTGATAACCTTATTAGTCAATGAAATCGTAGGATTATATGATTTGTCCAAAAAAGCCATGATAATAACTTTTTTCTGTGTAACGGGATTGTTAATTACTCGTTGGTTTTTTTCGGGCCATTTACCATTTAGTGATTTATATGAATCATTAATTTTTCTTTCATGGGGTTTTTCCATTTTTCATATGGTTCCGTGTTTTAAAAAGGATAAAAACCTTTTAAGTACAATAATCGCACCAAGTGTTATTTTTACCCAAGGCTTTGCTACTTCGGGTCTTTTAACCAAAATGCATCAATCCGTAATATTAGTACCCGCTCTACAATCCCATTGGCTAATGATGCACGTAAGTATGATGATATTGGGCTATGCAGCTCTTTTATGTGGATCATTATTATCAGTAGCTATTTTAGTCATTACGTTTCAAGAAGTCATCCAAATTCTTGGTAAAAGCAAGAATTTGGATTCTTTAAATAAATCATTTGATTTTGCTGAAATCAAATACATGAATATGAATGAAAGAAACAATGTTTTACGAAAAACTTCTTTTTCTTCTTCTAGAAATTATTACAGGTCTCAATTTATTCAACAATTGGATCGTTGGGGTTATCGTATTATTAGTCTAGGTTTTCTCTTTTTAACGATAGGTATTCTTTCAGGAGCAGTATGGGCTAACGAGGCATGGGGATCATATTGGAATTGGGATCCAAAGGAAACTTGGGCCTTTATTACTTGGACCATATTCGCGATTTATTTACATACTAGAAAAAATAAAAAATTGGAAGGTGTAAATTCTTCCATAGTGGCCTCTATAGGATTTCTTATAATTTGGATATGTTATTTGGGGATCAATCTATTAGGAATAGGACTACATAGTTATGGTTCATTTACATCTAATTGAATGAAAATGAGTAAAGAACCTGAAAAAGAAAAATATAGAAAGCATATATATATAAACTTCCCATAAATCGTCGAGAACCCTTTAAATCAAGTAATGTAATGATTCAAGGGGTTCTCACAAACAACAAACATATTCGATTACAATTCAAATTCTTTTTTTTAAGTGAATCTAACGGAAAAATCTTTTTTTATTTGTACAAAGGGTTTCTTTCTCTTTTTGATTTATTGGTTTTATTCATTTACGAAAACTATCTATCAAAAATTAGATAGAATAGCTTCAACCTTGTCAACCGAGAATGAGAAAATGAAATCCGGATAAATACCAATACCTATTACGGGTATAAGGATAGAAATTGAAATAAATAATTCTCTCGGCCCAGAATCAAAAAAATAAGAGTTTGGTGTATTAAAAAACTTGTATCCATAGAACATCTGCCGTAAGAGAGATAATAAATAAATAGGAGTTAATATCATTCCAATTGCTGTTACAAAAGTAATTAGTATTTTAATCATTAAAAGATATTTTTGACTAGTAATTATTCCAAAAAAAACTATCAATTCTGCAACAAAACCGCTCATGCCTGGCAATGCAAGAGAAGCCATCGATAAGATAGTAAAAATCGTGAATATTTTTGGCATTGGGATAGCCATTCCGCCCATTTCGTCAAGATAAAGAAGACGTAGTCTATCATAACTAGTTCCTGCCAAGAAAAAAAGCGCAGCGCCAATAAATCCATGAGATATTATTTGTAAAATGGCCCCGTTGAGCCCAGTATCGCTTATAGAACCAATTCCTATAATTAGGAAACCCATATGAGATACCGAGGAATAAGCTATTCTTTTTTTTAAATTACGTTGACCAAGAGATGTTGAAGCGGCATAGATTATTTGAATAGAACCTAATATCATTAACCAGGGGCAAAATATAGAATGAGCGTGGGAAAAAATTTCCATATTAATTCGAACCAATCCATACGCTCCCATTTTTAATAAGATTCCGGCTAAAAGCATACAAGTACTGTAATGTGCCTCTCCGTGGGTATCTGGTAACCATGTATGTAAGGGTATAATCGGCGATTTGACAGCAAAAGCAATAAGAAATCCCATATAGAATATTATTTCCAGCGCCACGGGATACGATTGATTAGTTAATGTTTCAAAATTTAATGTTGGTTCATTAGAACCATATAAACCGATACCCAGAATTCCCATTAATAAAAAAACAGAACTTCCCGCAGTGTACAAAATAAACTTTGTAGCTGAATACAAGCGTTTCTTTCCCCCCCACATGGATAAAAGTAGATAAACGGGAATTAATTCCAATTCCCACATGATGAAAAAAAGTAAAATGTCTCGAGAAGAAAATGGTCCTATTTGACCGCTATACATTGCTAACATCAGGAAATGGAATAATTGGTATTCTCGAGTAACCGGCTGAGCCGCTAAAGTGGCTAAAGTGGTGATAAATCCCGTCAGTAAAATAGGTCCTATAGAGAGTCCATCTATTCCGAATCTCCAGTAAAAATCAAAAAAATTGATCCATTTATAACTCTCCGTCAGTTGGATTAGTGGATCATCCAATTGGAAATGATAACAAAATGCATAGGTTGTTAGAAGGAGATCTATTAAGCATATACAAATGCTATACCACCTAATTACCTTATTTCCCCTATGAGGAAATAAGAAAATTAAGGAACCCCCGGCTATTGGCAAAACTACAACTATTGTTAACCAAGGAAAAGAATTCGTGATAAAAATAAGATACACTTGGGCCAGAAAAACCCGTGCTCAAAATAAAATATTTTCTATTTTATTTTGAGCACGGGTTTTTGCCAGTAAAAAACGTATTCGTGTGGTGTTTTTTGAAACGTATCAATAAGCTAGACCCATACTTCGAGTTGTTTCATGCCATAAATAAACTCGAACACTTAAGAAATCCGTCGGACAGGCGGACTCACACCTCTTACAACCAACACAGTCCTCTGTTCTTGGGGCAGAAGCTATTTGCTTAGCTTTACATCCGTCCCAAGGTATCATTTCTAATACATCTGTGGGACAGGCTCGAACACATTGAGTACATCCTATACATGTATCATAAATCTTTACTGAATGTGACATTGTATCTATAGTAATTTTTGAACATAAAAAATAAAATTATCAATCTAGTAAACTCGTAAATGAATCATATATTTATACACCAGATGAATCAATGATTTGTCAGAATTTTGCTAATCAAAATAGACGTCTAGATAAATTTATAAGAAGGAAGAGAAGAGGACCAGGATACTTTGATTTATTATGATTTCGCAAACGCAAACATGATCATAAGTTGTGTAGCATACATGCTAATTTGAATTGATAAATATTACACTATTCTCAATTCTACTTTTTATGATTAATTATGATTAATACTATTTATTCAACAAATTCGATTGATTGATACGGGTTGATTTTCTGTTACGAGAAATTGAGGAAACAATAGCCAGTCCGATAGCTGCTTCAGCGGCTGCAATAGCTATAACAAAAATTGAAAAAATATTTCCTTTTAATTGGCGATTATCAAAAAAATCAGAAAAAGTTACGAGATTTATATTAACTGCATTCAGTATAAGTTCAAGACACATAAGGGCTCTAACCATATTTCGGCTCGTGATCAATCCATAGATACCAATAGAAAATAAATAGGCACTCAAAACAAGTACATGTTCGAGCATCATTGACCAACTCCTTATCAATTTTGATGCATTTCAATATGAACAACAATTCAACAGATTCGATTGACTAAATAATATAACAAGTCTGGAACAAGAATATATCGGCAATAAAAAAAGGAGTTTATACATAAAAACTCTTTCACTTCACATAGAATTCGACAGAAATAAATGTGAGAAAATTGAAGAAATATAAATATTTAATTATATTGCTAGTTCGCTCAATATTTCTTACTGGCGAGCTACGACAATTGCACCTATCAAAGCAACTAAAAGAATTATTGAAATGAGTTCAAATGGAAGAAAAAAATCTGTTGATAAATGAATTCCAATTTGTTGACTAGTACTTATCAAATCTTGCTCAATAATATGATTTGGTCTTGTAGTCCAAATAATTCCGTACCATGATGTATCTGGAATAGTAGTTATTAGTGAAACAAAAATACTTGTACAAACTATCAAAGTAATTCCATCCCCAACGGTCCAAAGATGAAAATCTTGATAATATTCTGAACTATTCATGAACATCACAGCAAATATGATTAAAACGTTTATAGCTCCCACGTAAATAAGTAGCTGTGATGCAGCTACAAAATGGGAGTTTGATAAAATATAGAATAAAGATATACAAACAAGAACCAGTCCCAACGAAAAAGCAGAAAAAATTGGGTTGGTAAGTAATACTACTCCTAGACTTCCTAATACAAGACCCGATCCCAGAAAGACTAAAAGAAAATCATGTAGCGTTTCAGGCAAATCCATTATATGTAAAAAAAAAGACAAAGAAATCGAAATTTCATGACCTTATTGATATGACCAGGAAAAAAATTTTATATACTTAAATTTATCTTCGCATTGAAAAAAAAATCCTAAGGAGTTTGAATTGATATAGGTACAGTTATATGATCAAAGTCATTCCAGTCTTTATACGAAAGAGTAGTTTGAAACTATACTAAAACAAAAGTATCTATAACTATTTAATAGATAAATAATATATTTATCTAATTAAGAATATATTTCTATAATTTCTATAATATAGAAGATTTTTCTAATCTGATATCTAATATTTATATTTATTCATTTTTTTTAATATTTTAAATTTTTTTTTTAATAATATTATCCAAATTTAATTTATATTATTCTATTATATATATATTATTTATATAGAATTTGATTTATATGATTTTTATATTTTTTATAAGAATTGTATTTAATTATAAAAAATTTTATTTTTTTATTTGAATTGTTCGAATTGTATAATCATCAATTACTGACATTGGTAAACGGCCCAAAGCAATTTGATTATAATTCAATTCGTGACGATCATAAGTCGAAAGTTCATATTCTTCAGTCATTGATAAACAATTTGTTGGACAATACTCAATACAGTTACCACAAAAAATACAGATTCCGAAATCAATACTGTAATTAAGCAATCGTTTCTTTCGAATATCAGTTTCCATTTTCCAATCAACAACGGGTAAATCTATAGGACATACACGAACACATACTTCACAAGCAATGCATTTATCAAATTCAAAATGGATTCGACCGCGGAAACGTTCCGATGTGATTAATTTTTCATAAGGATATTGAATAGTTACAGGTAAACGATTTGCGTGAGATAAGATAATCATGAAACTTTGACCAATGTACCTTGCAGCTCGGACTGTTTGTTGACCATAATTCATGAACCCAGTTACCATAAGGAACATATCGTAAATATCTATGAATATTTTTGTTTTATTTCTTTCTCTTATTTGAGACAAGTTATGAATATAGAAGATCAATCTTTACAGTGAAAACAGTTGAGACGAAGTTGTTAATAATAGATTACCAAGAGAAATAGGTAAAAGAAATTTCCATCCAAGATTTAATAATTGATCCATTCTTAGCCTAGGCAAAGACCATCTTGTTATGATAGAAATGAATAAGAACAAATAAGTTTTAGCTAATGTAATAAAGAGACCAATTGTAGTTCCAAAAACTCCATATGTTTTATTTATTTCAAAAAACTCAGAAACGAATATGTACGGAATCGAGATATTCGAACCGCCCAAGTAAAGAACTGTTACAAATAATGAAGAAATTAATAGGTTTAAATAGGAAGCAACGTAAAATAAACCAAATTTGATACCCGAATATTCTGTTTGATAACCCGCTACTAATTCTTCTTCCGCTTCTGGTAAATCAAAAGGTAATCTTTCACATTCTGCTAGCGAAGAAATTAGAAAAACGATGAAACCCATAGGTTGACGCCACAAATTCCATCCCCAAAAACCATATTTTGATTGCGCATCAACTATATCAACTGTACTTAAACTGTTAGATAATCCTAGTCGGTGATAACATTACTGTTCCCATCTCTATTACAGAACCGTACATGAGATTTTCACCTCATACGGCTCCTGGAAAGCCTTAAATAAATCTAAGGACCGGGCCGATTATTTATCTCTTGATATATCCCTAAGATAGATAAGATTCAAATCTATCGGACGGTTCTGAATTAGACCAATTCAATTCTGTCTGTTCTGTTCTAATAAAAAATTAATTAAATAGGTAAGAAAGAGAAATCCATTTTAATAAAAGATACAAAAGGTACTTCTGAATTGATCTCATCCCTTAAAAAATAAAATTTTAAATTTGTTGAGTAATAACTGAATTCTTCAATAAAATACTCTTTTATAATTTTCAATAACCCTCATCGTTTTCAATTACGAAAAAGAATTACACATTAGTTTCTTAATTATGACATGAATTCTATCTCCATGAATATGGATATCAGAAATCAAAAACGAAAAAGCGATCTCCTTTTCGTTTTTGATTTCTTGTGTTTTTTTCGTTCGTTCCTATTCTTCTTTTTTGTGCTATGAAAAAGGGACTTAAAAAATATTAAAGGATTTTTTCGTTCCTGATAGTAATTTTTTTAATCAGTGGATGGAAGCATACTCTGGATCGGAGTTGTGGGGAGTACTGCTTGATTTTTTCTACCAACTTAAAGCCCCAATTAGTATTCTTTTTCTATTATGCGTAAATTATCTTTTTGATAATTTACAAAATATGCGTTACTAATCCTTTGTGTATCTTGGTGTTTCTAACCATCCACTCATTTTTTTATTAACCCCCTTATTTATGTTAATACATCTATGATAATTCATACAAATGGTAACTAAAACTCAATAAGGTTGGTCTTTTGAACCCGCTTCAAAACAGGATGACTAATTATCCAATCTTGGGTTAAACGGCCTCTTCTGTTTATAATTTTATTTCACTTAATTCTTATACATAGAAAATGAGACTCAATATTTTTACTGCCTTTTCAAATCATCATACTATCTATTAACTATAAGTAATATAGTATTCTTAAATTATATTCAATAAAAGCTGTTTTATTTCACTCATATAACTATCTGATTTAGTTCTTCAATCCGAATTGTGAAAAAGAAAATAAAGATAATGAAGGTATCTATTCAATTTATTCGACCCCTTTCCTATAAAGAAAGGAGCATAGCAATAGCATCGAATAGCTTTTTCTGTTTCAACGAATCGCACGTAGAGATATTGATAAGACACATAGAGTTAATGGTATTTCATAACTAATCGATTGAGCAGCAGCTCGTAGACCACCCAAAAAGGAATATTTATTATTTGATCCATATCCTGACATAAGAAGTCCAATGGGAGCAATACTCGAAATAGCAATCCATAAAAAAACACCGATATTGAAATCAGATAAAACAAAGTTATAGCCAAAAGGAATTACTGAATAGCTTATTAGAATTGATATGACTGATATGGATGGTCCGATACTAAATAAACGAATATCTCCCCTAGATGGAATAAGATTCTCTTTGAAAAGTAGTTTTGTTCCGTCTGCTAGAGCTTGAAGAACTCCAAAAGGACCAGCGTATTCAGGTCCAATACGCTGTTGTATCCCTGCAGATATTTCTCTTTCTAACCATACAATTGCTAGTACACTTATTGTGATTCCCAATACAAGAATCAAAATAGGTACAAGTACCCATAGAATTCCATATACCTCTTTTAAAGATTCCAATCCGGAAAAAGAATTGATATCTTGGACTTCCGTTGTATCAATTATCATTTCAACGATCAATTTCTCCCATAATGATATCTATGCTACCTAGTATTGTCATAATATCAGCCAATTTCATTCTTTTAACTAATTGAGGAAGAATTTGCAAATTGATAAAACCCGGTGGACGAATTTTCCATCTCCAAGGAAAACCATTCTCATCCCCTATTAGAAAAATTCCTAATTCTCCCTTGGGGGCCTCAACTCTTACATAAAGTTCTTGTTTCGGCAATTCAAAAGTCGGAGACGGTTTTTTACCAATGAATCGATATTCAAAATCATTCCATTCTGGCTCCTTTTCTCTATCAAAGCAGCGGATTTCTAAATTTTCATATGGCCCGCCGGGAATTCCTTCCAAAGCCTGTTGAATAATTTTTATGGATTCCATCATTTCACCAATTCGAACTAAATAACGAGCTAATGAATCTCCTTCTTTTTGCCATTGAACTTCCCAATCAAATTCCTCGTAACACTCATAATTATCAACTTTACGTAGATCCCATTGTATTCCGGAAGCCCGAAGCATCGGTCCTGATAAACCCCAATTTATTACTTCCTCTCTACCAACAACACCTACTCCCTCAACACGTTCTAAAAAAATTGGATTTCGCGTAATAAGTTTTTGATATTCAACAACCTTTGTTAAAAAATAATTGCAGAAATCAAAACATTTATCTATCCAACCATGAGGTAGATCAGCCGCTACTCCACCGATACGAAAAAAATTATGCATCATTCTCATACCTGTCGCAGCTTCAAATAGATCATATATTAATTCTCTTTCTCTAAAAATATAGAAGAAAGGGGTTTGTGCACCAATATCTGCCATAAAAGGTCCCAGCCATAGTAGATGAGAAGCTATACGACTTAACTCCAACATAATTACTCGGATATAGCTGGCTCTTTTAGGTACTTGAATATTTCCCAATTGTTCCGGTCCGTTTACGGTTATTGCTTCTGTGAACATAGTAGCTAAATAATCCCAACGTGTTACATAAGGCAGATATTGTATAATTGTTCGGTTTTCCGCAATTTTTTCCATCCCTCTGTGTAAATAACCCAATATTGGTTCACAATCAATAACATCTTCACCATCCAGAGTAACAATAAGTCGAAGAACACCATGCATTGATGGGTGGTGAGGCCCCATATTGACTATCATGAGGTCTTTTCTTGTAGCTGGGACATTCATAGGTTTTTCCTCGATTCATTCTTCCATGAATCGTTAAAAAAAAGTTCATCAAAATTCAAGATCTAATAAATCGAATAATTGAAAATCACTCTTGAAATTAACGAATTTGTGAGTCCCGAATATCCAACTGATTTATTAATTTTTTATAACGTATTCTATTTTTCTTTGACAAATAAGACAGTAGTCGTTTCCGTTTTCCCAGAATTTTACGTAAACCTCTTTGAGATAAATAGTCTTTTGGGTGTAATTCAAAATGTGAAGTAAGTTTTCGTATCTTATTAGTGAAATTGAATACTTGAAATTCAACTGATCCGGTGTTTTCTTCTTCTTTATTTTGTGAAATAACAGGTATAAATGAATTTTTTATCATAAAAAAATGAAATGAAACCTTTCCTCTCCCCCTCTTTTTTGATAGATATTTTTATTGATCAGTAATAGTAATGACACTAATTTTGAATTTTGTATATAAAAAAATCTTAATTTACTTAATAATTCTGAATTTATTTTTTTCAAATCAATTTAATTATAAAATTCACTATTATTATTAATAATTAACTATTATTATTAAGCAATCCAATTCAAATAGATATAAAAACTATATTTATGGATTCACAAAATATAAAATTATATTGTATACTTCAAAAAAAAATAAGACGATTTTGTTGATTCATTTTTCGATCTAATGGATACATCATTGAATTAGTATCAATGCCACAATGCATGTGCGCATATATTTTATATATATTATATATATATTATATATATATATAATATATATAAAATATATTTGTATTTGTCTTCGCATACCAGATATGATACGAGATATGTTACGATAAATAGAAGAAAAATGTAGATTATCGAATTTTCAATCGTGGATACATATGTATCCTTATTATACTGAAACGGCTTCCATTATGGGTATCAAACCAATAGCGATTTATACAAGCTAAATCTTCTAATCGATAATTTGGCCAAAGAAATAATTTTAAATTCATTAGTTTTTTATTTTCTCTATCAAGATCTTTATTTTTAGCCAAAACTTGACAGCACTTATTTTTTTCATTCTCATTATAATTTAATTTATTCTCATTGTAAAATATTTTGTTTTTATGCACACTATTTCTATTCCTAGAATTGAAACAAATTAGAATTCTCAATTCTCTACGGCGTCTAGTGGACAAAATATTTTCAGGAACAAGCAAATCATAATGATTTTTTTCTTTACGACTTTTTTCTGGGTTTCTTTGAAACATTTGAGGCTGATTCTTATGAATCAACGAGAGGCTTATGGTTTGATACATAAAAAATTGTTCATTGTTTTTTAAAGACAGGCGAACTGGTTCTATAAAAAACATTTCTTTTTCCAGCAATTCGTTATTAAGAGTGAAATCCTTCTGATTCTGAAACATCACCATACTCTCTAGACTTAGTTCTCCCCTTTGAATAGAGTCTATAAGAATTTTTTTTTTCTTTTTCAATCCAATCAGGAGACAATATACTTGGATATTATTCATCATTATTTCATCTAAGGAAGTAATAAAGTTTAAATGAAAACCCAAATACTTTCTTAGTAAGAAATCCCGTTCTACGTTTATACTCTTAGTACGCTTTTTGTTGTCTAATCTTTCATAATATTTTTCAATATCTTTTTCTTGGTTTGAGAAAGATGATTTAAGATCTACTCGACTCGCGTATTCTGCTTTTTGATTTCCATAAAACTGGAAAAAAAGGAATTTGATTGGCATGATCCACGGATTATTCTTATATGCATTAGATAATCTCTTCAATTTCAAAAGGAACAAAAAATTAGAATTCGATATGGAATGATTTAGTGATATGGAATGATTTAGTATTTCTACATTCATTACTGTCCAATCAAAATACTTTCTATCCAGATTTTTTTCCATATCTATATCTTCTGCTATATAATTTTTGAGAGAGATATCGCCCGTTATATCAAAAAATTCTTTTTTACGTGTGTTGTAATTATAAGAAATCGCTTGCTTTTTCTTTGCTTGGAATGGTGATCCATGAATATATGATTCTTTCTTATCTGCATAATTAATAAATTTATATGACAAAAGATCATATTTATTTTGTTTTTTCATTTTTTTCATTTTTTTTTTTAAATTTTTTTTAAATTTTAATAAGTCTACTGGTTCTTTTTTGTAAAGAATTAATCGGGTTTTTTCATATGAATCATATTCGGTTAAATCTTTATTTTGAGCCACACGATGTTCATTGATTCTATTTCTCCAGTTTTGTGGTACTAATCTAGACCATCTGCTCTGAGGTAAATCATATTGATAATGAACCTTTAACCAATTTTTCCATTGATTCATTACAGAATCGGGAAGGTTCTTATGTCTTAATTTGGAATGAAATATTCCTTGTATTCTAAAAAAATAATTCTTTATTTCATTCTTAAGAAAAAAAGATCTTCCATGAGATTCAAAAACAGATCTTAACTTATACTTATTTAAGTTAATAACTTGGATTTGTGATAATTTAAAAAATACATATGCTTGTGACAAAGAAGATACATCATAAGAATTCTGTGAATTTGTATTCCTAATCTTACGAGATTTGTGTATAATCGACATAAATGGAATTATACTTTGATTTGTTTTATCAATTCTTTCTGCATTTGTTTTTTTATTGTAAATGAATTTATTTATAATTTTTTTTGTTGATTCAAGAAAAAGTTGTACATTGGTCCTAGGAATACTAATGATAGATAGAAAGATATCTATGTATACCCTTTCCATCAAAAATTCAAAAAAAGAATACGATTTACGGGTTAATCGAACATTTCTTCTTTGTAATATTTGAAAAATATTTTTTTGTAATTCTAATCTTTTAGCATCATAAGTTGTTTTGTTCGAATTCAAATTTTTCTCTGAAGTTAGAACCCCCCCTTTGTTTTCTTTTGTCATTTTTTCTATTTCTTTTATGATTGTCTTTGTTTTAACATTAAGATCTTTTATCTTTTTTTCTGTCAATGAACAATAATTTGTCCAACTAATAGATTGAATTAGAACGGGTGATTCATAAATCATTGGATTATTCTTACTGATTGTTGAATCTTTTTTGCTTTCACTGATTTCATCTATTTTTTTGAATCTAAATAGAATACTTTTAAGAATACTTTTGATGGTCCATTTTCTTCTTTCTTTTGAGATGGTTAGAGACCCTTTTTTTCTTTTATTTAAAACTTTTAGAACTAGAAAAAAACTATTTTTCAAATTTTTTTTCATTATTTTTTTGATTTTTTTGAAAATGGGATCAAAAAAATCAAAAAATGGTGAAAATGGATTCGGGATTTCATCAGAAAAGGGCGATTGGATTGGTATTCCACAAGCTGTTAAAAAGCAAAAGCTACTACTTTTCACGTTTTTTTTTTCAGTGTATCTTTTTTTTTTTTCAGTGGATCGTACCTTATATCTGTGCCAAGGTTTCAGACTAAAAGGAAATAAGATCATTATTTGAATACCCTCATTTGCCCATTCTCTTGGTAATTCTTTTTCGGATACTGGAACGCCATGAAAGGTGCATCTAATATGCAATTCTCTTTTCCAATCCCTAAAATCTTCTGACCATTCGGGAATTTGAAATAATAGTATACGAACGATATTTTTAGTTATTATCAATGAAGGTAATAGAATATATTTTCTAAGAATCGATTGGGTTATTAAAAATAAACTTCTAACTATTTGACCATATCCATAACAAATGCCATCCCAGGTTTCTATTATTGCTCTCATTTTTTTTTCTTCGTCGTCTTTTTTCAGCTCTTCTTCTCTCTCTTTTGCTTCTTCTTCTCTCTGTTTTGCTTCTTCTTCTCTCTCTTTTTCTTTTCTTTCTTCTTCTTCTCTCTCTTTTGCTTTTCTCTCTTCCTCTGTATAATCATAAAATTCAAATTCTGTGTCTTTTTGCATCCCATTTTTGGACATAAAAAAGATTTTCATTGATTTGAAAATATCAAAAGAAAAGAACGAGGATTTCTCCATCCTGTCCAAAAAAAGGGGGGAATGACCAGTTCTTGGAAAGAGTTTCCAAATCACTGTTTTACGCCTTTGAGCGCGTATAGATCCTCTGATTATTTCTCGGGAATAATCAGGTTCGCGGAAATAATGGACTAAAGCCAATTCTTTTTTTTTGTCACTATTATCAAAATTGCTAGTATGACTATCATTGTTATAGTGTGACTTTGTAGTAAGTGTACTAAAAAAAACT